TATATATATATATATATAATATATAGAAAATTACAATAGAAAAGACAAAGATTTCAAAGATACATTATCAATAATGTAAAATGTAAAAAATCAAACAAATAGAGAAAAGCCCACTATCGGAATCGAACCGATGACCATCGCATTACAAATGCGATGCTCTAACCTCTGAGCTAAGCGGGCTGACATAAGATAAATTGTACCTACATAGGAATTCGGAAAACTGTTAGGATCATAGCTAGTAATTTTTCATATTCAGTCTTAGCTATTCCTAATGAATAGAGAAAAATAGAATTCAAATACCATTTGAATTTGAAAATTCACAAGATTACTATCTAATTAAGATACTGTGAGAAACATTTACTTGATAAATAGATCCAATTTCTATGTCGTTATCGTCTATTAATTATTATAATATTCTGTTATTTTTTTTTTTCATTGCTATATTTTCGTTTATTATATTTATTATATTAGATATAATATGAAATTAATATATTTTATATATTAATTAATATATTTTATATATTATAATATATAGTCTATATTTATATATATTTGTATTATCATACGATATTTATGAGGATAGATATATATGATATGTAGTGAAATACTATACTATATCCTATATAGAAATATACCTACTAAATAGACTCTATACTATAATAGAAAATAGAAATACAAATAGAATAGATAATAGAAATATATGATAATACAAATATATATGAAAATGTTTCTATCAATTTAGAAATCTATTTTAGAAATATATTCTAATAAATAGAATTTATTCTATTAAATATTTCAATTAAATATTTAAATATTATTTAATATTATTTAATAATATAAATTAAATTATAATATAATAAATTAATGAATTTCCATTTTTTAGTTAGAAAGGGTCCGCCCTGCACTAAGGAAATCTTACGGAAAGATAAAACCGAAAGAAAATGATGCAATCCAGATCATAATGAGACATCCCCCTACTTTCATTTGTAAAGGTGGAAGCTAAGACGAAAAAAAAAAAATAGACCCTTCGAGTATTCCACATTTTATAGAAAAAGTAGAGTAAAAGAAGAATATATATGTGGTATATATACATCTATATTGAATTGTAGATACAGAAATGATAGAATCTTTTCTGATTGGACCAAATAAGGTGCCAAAGAAAAGATAGGCAAATAAAGAAAATGAAAAATAAACACGATTCGATATAAGAATAAGAATCGATATCTAATGAATTCAAGGGTTCTCTCAAAAAGAAATATAAAAAAAAGACTGAAAGCACAAAAGAAAGGAACCACATCAAAATAAGATCCGAATCTAAAAACAAAAAGGGGGATATGGCGAAATTGGTAGACGCTACGGACTTAATTGGATTGAGCCTTGGTATGGAAACCTACTAAGTGAAAACTTTCAAATTCAGAGAAACCCTGGAATGAAAAATGGGCAATCCTGAGCCAAATCCCGTTTTCCGAAATCAAAATCAAACACAAGGGTTCAAAAAACGAAAATAAAAAAAGAAGGATAGGTGCAGAGACTCAATGGAAGTTGTTCTAACATAACAAAAGGAGTTGACTACGTTGCGTTGGTAAAGGAATTCCTCCACCCAAACTCCCAAAAGGATGAATGATAAACCATATATATACGTACTGAAATACTATATCAACATCAATGGATGATTCAAATCTTTTTTTTTTATGAAAAAATGTAAAAATGAAAGAATTTTTGTGAATAAATTCCTAGGTGAAGAAAGAATCGAATATTCATTTATTCATTGATAAAATCATTCACTTCCAAAATCTGATAGAGCTTTTGACGAGCTAATTAATCGGACGAGAATAAAGATAGAGTCCCATTCTACATGTCAATCATGACAGCAATGAAATTTATAGTAAGAGGAAAATCCGTCGACTTTAGAAATCGTGAGGGTTCAAGTCCCTCTATCCCCAAAAAGTCCGATTTGACTCCCTAACCATTTATCCTATACTCTAATTCTCTTTTTGATTCAAATTTTTTATCTTTTTCATTAACTCTCCTCTTTCACAAAAGGATCCAATAAAAATTAGTGTTTTCTTATCATAAGTGTTATGATAAAAAATGAAGATTTTTCAGCAAGGAATCTCCATTTGAATGATTCGCAGTCTATATCAGTCCTGCTACTAAACCTTTTAAAATATATAAAGTCTTCTTTTTTAGGATCGACGAAAATACAGGACATGGATAAGACTGTAGTAATACCTTTTCGTCTTGTTAATTGACATAGACACAAATTCTATTATCTAGTAAAATGAGGATGATGCGTCGGGTATAGCCGGGATAGCTCAGTTGGTAGAGCAGAGGACTGAAAATCCTCGTGTCACCAGTTCAAATCTGGTTCTTGGCACATGATTCATTTCTATAAGTATCTATAAATTAATTGATATGGATCAACATAGATCTTGATTACTAGTCTAGATCCTGATTCATACTTATCTATCTAGGTGTCTGAAGATAGACTACTACATTT